GACAGTGTAATAAAGCATCAATACTAATTGATTTGATTCAATATTAAATGAATCCTTCTTATAGAAGAAAAAATCAAGAGCTTCGAGCCAATAAAGACTAAGAAGGTTGACTCAAGAATAAATTGGATTATGAGCTCCGTTGTAGAATTCTGACCTAACCATTAAGTACGAAGCGGTGGGAACGATGGGACCTGTGAATGCAAAAGATTTTATTGAACAAATGAATCTTACTGATTCACTAGTCGGGATGGCGAAATGAACCGTAAATCAATTCATCTATTCTGAGAAGTCACGAACAAGCGCTACGACTGAAATAGAGATTGCAAGAGTAAATATTCGCCCGCGAAACCTTTCTTTTTTTTTGAATTGGTAAACTTGGATAAAGGACAAAAGAAAATAAAGATTTATTAGAACGTTAGAAAAAAACTATTATTTATAAATATAAAATCAATTTTTTATAAAAATGTTCTAATATCTATTCAAATTAATTGAAATTCCATTTTGAATCCTTTTATTCGCGAGGAGCTGGATGAGAAGAAACTCTCACGTCCAATTCTGTAGTAGAGATGGAATTCCGAAACAACCATCAACTATAACCCCAAAAGAACTAGATTCCGTACACAACATAGAGGAAGAATGAAGGGAAGGTCTTATCGAGGTAATAATATTTGTTTTGGTAAATATGCTCTTCAGGCACTTGAACCTGCTTGGATCACATCTAGACAAATCGAAGCAGGTCGACGAGCAATGACACGAAATGCACGCCGTGGTGGAAAAATATGGGTCCGTATATTTCCAGACAAACCAGTTACAGTAAAACCTGCTGAAACACGTATGGGTTCGGGGAAAAAAGGACCCCCTGCATATTGGGTGGCTGTTGTTAAACCGGGGCGAATACTATATGAAATGGGTGGAGTAAACGAAAATATAGCTAGAAGGGCTATCTTAATAGCAGCATCCAAAATGCCTATACGAACTCAATTTATTATTTCGGGATAAAAATCTAGAACCCACAGAAATGAGTCTTGGGGATGAAACAAAACCGCAGGTTTCTTTTTTTGGACAAAGAATATTTCTTTTATTTTCTTCATCCTTTGCATTGGAAAAATAGACTCAAAAATTGATATGATTCAACCTCAGACCTATTTAAACGTAGCGGATAACAGCGGGGCTCGAGAATTGATGTGTATTCGAATCATAGGAGCTAGTAATCGTCGATATGCTCATATTGGTGACGTTATTGTTGCTGTGATCAAAGAAGCAGTACCAAACAGGCCCCTAGAAAAATCAGAAGTAGTCAGAGCTGTAATTGTCCGTACCTGTAAAGAACTTAAACGTGACAACGGTATGATAATACGATATGATGACAATGCTGCAGTTGTGATTGATCAAAAAGGAAATCCAAAAGGAACTCGAATTTTTGGTGCAATCCCCGAGGAATTGAGACAATTCAATTTTACTAAAATAGTTTCATTAGCTACCGAGGTATTATAAAATAAAATGCGATCGTGATATCTTTGGGGTATTTGAAAGAAATAGATTAAGAACTAGATTAATTCGTAGATTGTGTCTCACGCATATACCTTGAAAAATGCATATTCATAAACCAATAAAAAAAAAAACATGTTGATTATATCCAATTTTGAGGCACCAATAATTTTAGTTCATCATGGGTAGAGACACTATTGCTGAGATAATAACCTCTATACGAAATGCTGATATGGATAGAAAAAGAGTTGTTCGCATAGCATCTACTAATATTACCGAAAATCTTGTTAAAATACTTTTCCGAGAAGGTTTTATCGAAAACGTCAGAAAACATCGAGAAAAAAACAAATCTTTTTTGGTTTTAACCCTGCGACATAGAAGGAATAGGAAAAGACCCTATAGAAATTTTTTAAATTTAAAACGGATCAGTCGACCCGGTCTACGAATCTATTCCAACTCTCAACGAATTCCTAGAATTTTAGGTGGGACGGGAATTGTAATTCTTTCTACTTCTCGAGGTCTAATGACAGACCGGGAGGCTCGGCTAGAAGGAATCGGCGGAGAAATTTTGTGTTATATATGGTAATTCTTTTAATATCCAAATGGGATCTGGAACCTCTTCTTATTTGTAAAAAAAAAAAGAAAAGGGGTCGGTTGTCTAGATACCTTTTCTCCACCCTTAATTAATATTTCAAGGGGGCTTTACCTGCAATGAAAGAACAAAAATGGATTTATGAGGGTTTAATTACTGAATCGTTTCCCAATGGCATGTTCCGGGTTCGGTTAGATAATGAAGATCTGGTTCTAGGTTATATTTCAGGAAAGATCCGACGTAGTTTTATACGGATACTGCCAGGAGATAGAGTCAAAATTGAAATAAGTCGTTATGACTCAACCAAAGGACGTATAATTTATCGATTCCCAAACAAGGATTCGAAAGATTAGGTGGTTTTTATTCAATACGATTCGAGATGAAAAATTTCAAGAAACTTATTTTCTACCAAGAAGTAGA